ACCGACCCTGCCCCTGCCACAACATTTGCACATTTAGATGCTACTACCGTACTATCAAGAGGATTAGCTGCAAAAGGTATCTATCCAGCGGTAGACCCTTTAGACTCAACGTCAACTATGCTCCAACCGCGGATCGTCGGTGCGGAACATTATGAAACCGCGCAAAGAGTTAAGCAAACCTTACAACGTTACAAAGAACTTCAGGACATTATAGCTATCCTTGGGTTGGACGAATTGTCCGAAGAGGATCGCTTAACCGTAGCAAGAGCACGAAAAATTGAGCGTTTCTTATCACAACCCTTTTTCGTAGCGGAAGTTTTTACCGGTTCCCCGGGGAAATATGTTGGTCTAGCAGAAACTATTAGAGGGTTTAAATTGATTCTTTCTGGAGAATTAGACGGTCTTCCGGAGCAGGCCTTTTATTTGGTAGGTAACATCGATGAAGCTACTGAGAAGGCTACGAAATTAACTTAGAAAAGGAGAGCAAATTGAAGAAATGACCTTAAATCTTTGTGTACTCACCCCTAATCGAATTGTTTGGGATTCAGAAGTGAAAGAAATCATTTTATCAACTAATAGTGGACAAATTGGCATATTACCGGATCACGCGCCTATTGCCACAGCTGTAGATATAGGTGTTTTGAAAATACGCCTTAACGACCAATGGTTAACAATGGCTCTAATGGATGGTTTTGCTAGAATAATCAATAATGAGATCACTATTTTAGTAAAGGATGCGGAGAAAGGTAGTGACATTGATCCACAAGAAGCTCAGCAAACTCTTGAAGTAGCAGAAGCTAACTTGCAGAAAGCGGAAGGCAAGATGCAAACAATTGAGGCAAATCTAGCTCTCAGACGCGCTAGGACACGAGTAGAGGCTATCAATGCGATTGCGATTTCGTAACTAGTCGCCAAATACTGGAAAGAATCTCTGTATACACTTCCTTTTTTATTTTCCGATTAAATCGAATAAAATGAAATCGGATTTTTAGATAAACAAATTTCAAAATGAAAACTGAAGTAGAATAGGATGAAAACGATCTAAAATCACTAAAAGAAGGTGGGTAAAAAAACTTATTAGATACCAGGGATTCCGGTGTCTAATAAGTTCTACCTACTATTGGATTTGAACCAATGACTCCCGCCGTATGAAAGCAATACTCTAACCACTGAGTTAAGTAGGTCATTTATCATCATAAAGAAAAAAGCAAAGGAACCTATCACATCAATGGATTATAAATGCAATAATACTTCGAAGCAATACTAAGCAAACAGACCAAAGCGATGAGATAGAATGCTGAATCATCTAATATTCATCTTGACAAGAAATTAGCTACATAATATGATAAAATATGTATCACAAATACAAGGGCTATAGCTCAGTTGGTAGAGCAACTCGTTTACACATGCGCCAATGTTTTTCAAAGGAGTCTATCATGCAATCAAAAGAATTGATCCTTTTGAGAAATAAATGTCTTACTCCATTACTTTTAGGAAACAAAACAGGAGAACAATAGCCTGACAATGACAAAAGGTTCGGTCCGATTCGAGTGCCACTTAGGTAAGAGCTGACTAGAACTCATCATTGATTTGAGATATTGATAGGGTGAATATCCAGTCTATTCAATGCTAGGCATAATGAGTATAAGTATCTCAAAAATGCTCTTTTCGTCCTATGAATCTTAAGGTGTATGAAGTTTCATGTTTGATTTTTTAATCAGGATGATAGAGACTCTATTTAACTTCGGTTGAACTAGGCCAGAAGCAGACCTACGTCAAGATAACCCTTCTTTGAAACACTTTGGTAGTGCTCCTGTATCTGAATTCAAATAATGAATCAGAAGAGCACATGGAACCATCTGATTTTTTTTTACGAAAAAAATATGGTAGACTAGCTGATATTTAGTTAATGAAAGAGCCCAATGCAAAGAAAATGCATGTTGGGTTTTTGAAAGAGTTCGAATCATTTTGATAATAATCAGTTCGATCTGTTTTACCGAGAAGGTCTACGGTTCGAGTCCGTATAGCCCTAATGTTAGTTAATAGATTCACTCTATTGATTATTAATGAAATAATTTAATAAGAAATAAGAAAATAATAATAAGAAAAAAAATATTCAAATACAAATAAAAACGTTGTCTAGATTTTTTCTTCATTATTGTATTTTTTGTTGAGTGTAACTGGCTCCTTCCAGCTGCTTGGTTCAAATCATTTCCATCAACTCGCTCACAAGGACTCGGTCAGAGCATAAAAAGAAAAAAAGGCGGATTTCGATGAATCCCATCGCTTTTCTAATGTCCAATAAACAAACCAATTAATCCTCGGGAGTCGATTGATTCTAATTTATTCTATATGAATTGAATTTTCTTGTCCCCAATCAAAGAGTTAGTGATACTTCTTTTTTCTACTCTCCGAATTTTGCAATTTTGGTAAATCCTTGGAGTCAAAATTCTGGCATGAATATGGTTCGATTAAAAAAAATGAAACCTGATTTAATTCA